ACCTTCCCATGGCATATAAGCGACTAATACGTTTTTCCCCAAAGCGAGTTCGCCACCAACTGTAGCAGCGCCATCGGCTAAAATTTGCCCCTTTTTAATGCATTTACCCTGCAGAACCTGGGGTTTTTGATGCATACAAGTATTTTTGTTGGAACGTCGATACATAACTAATGAAATGCTTCGGGTATCGCCATTACCCAATAAAAGGATCTTGTCAGTCTCGGTAGAAATGATCTTTCCCTCGTGTGCCGCTATAGCAAGCGCTCCTGAATCTAGAGCTGCTTGGCGTTCCAATCCAGTTCCAACAATGCACTTCTCCGACCGAGAGAGAGGAACTGCTTGACGTTGCATATTCGAACTCATTAACGCCCGATTCGCATCATTATGTTCGATAAAAGGAATGAGGGAAGCTCCAATAGAAAAATATTGAAAGGGAAAAATACTTCGAAGATGAACCTGTTCCCATGCAATAGTCAGGAATTCTTGACGGTAGCGAGCTGGAACAACTTGTTCTTCCTGAATACCCTGATTCAGGGCCAACGAATTGCCTGCCGCTACCATATAGTATTCATCTCGACCTGGTGATAAATAAAGCATCCGCGCTCCTTTGGATCTCTCAGAAATTTCATAAAAGGGACTTTCTAGAGACCCCCAACGACCAATCCTTGCATGAATTGCTAAGGATCCAATAAGTCCAACATTTATTCCCTCAGAGGTATCAATTGGGCAAATACGCCCATAGTGACTAGGATGAATATCTCGGATTCGAAAACTAGCTGTTCGTCCAGTCAGTCCCCCAGGGCCCAAATAACTCAATTTTCTCCCATGAACTATTTGTGTCAATGGATTTGTTCGATCAAAAACTTGAGATAATGGGTGTAAACCGAAAAAAGAGTCATAAGTAGTTGTTAATGGAGTTGAAGTTACCAAAGTCTGCGGAGTTGGTAGCAATTTCTGACTAAGTGCTCCACCTATAGTTCTCCGAACCAGATTTTCTAAACGAACCAGAGCCAATCCGAATTGATCTTGTAAAAGATCTGCTACCGAACGAATACGTTTATTTTTCAAATGATTCATATCGGCAAGTGTACCCATTCCAAATTTCAGTCCAATCAAATGATCCACAGCTGCTAATATATCGCGCGGCAACAAAAAGGTATTGGTCTGGGGTATATCAAGGTTCAGTCTGCGATTCATATTTCGTCGACCAATCCTTCCTAATTCACATCTTTGTTGAAAGAATTTATTTTGTAATTCCTTACATAAGGATTCAGAAAAGATTGGATTCCCACGTACACTAGCAAATTGTTGGTAAAACTCCAAAATGGCATTTTCTTTTGACCCGATTTTAGTTTTCTCCTTATCATTCAGAAAAGACAAAAATATTTCAGGATAGCAAACATTCTCTAGAATTTCTTTGAGACTCGAACCCATAGCTGATGATAGAACTAGAATAGATATTTTTTGTTTCCTACTCACACGAGCCCATATTCTTGCTTTTCTATCAATCTCTAATTCTGATCTTCCTCCCCAATCTGATATTATGGTCCCGGTATAGGACGAAATTCCGTTAGGGTCCAATTCTGACCGGTAATAAATACCAGGACTTTGCAATATTTGATTGATCACAATTCGATATATTCCATTTACTATAAAAGTTCCCATCGAATTCATTAGAGGAATGTTTCCAATACAAATTGTTTGTTCTTGCATACCCCGACTGGTTTTCAAAATGAGTCCCGCGGATACATAGAATTCAGAAGAATATGTAAGTGCTTCGTCCACAGCATCTCTTTCGTTTATCAATGGTTCGACCAATTGATATGTTTCCCCAAATAATTGAAATTCAATTTTTTGATCTGTATCTTCAATTTTTGGAAAGTTAGAAAGTTCTTCAGGTAAACCCTGATCGATGAACCTGCAAAATCCTTCAAATTGGATCTGATGAAACCCAGGTATTGTAAACATTCCTTCATTTCTATCTCGGAGCATTTTTATTTAATTTCCCATTTATCAAAAATCCTATTACATTATTGGCGTAGTCTTCATCGAATTAGATAGATGATCTAGCAATGATGGAATTGATCGTCTATTTACGATTCCGGAATAACATGAAATTGGAAGCCAATTGATGTAAGTTCTAAGAGGTGGAATAGAATAACAATCCCTTTACATACAAGGGAATAAGTATGTGGTGGGGCGAAAGGGCTTGGACCTTTCAACCCCGGTTACCGGCAATCTACCACGGAATGCCCCCGACTTTCATGCTGATTTTTTTTGATCTCATTTTTCTTATGAGAAAAATAGAATTACGCCATTGATTTACTTGTTATTTATGTCGATATTTTCTAGAGGGTTCTTTCTTGTGTTTTGTTCGGCATCTTCTTCGTCGAGAAAATCCAAACCCAAGTCTATAAATTACTCGTTGGCATCATCCATTTCCAAACACCATTTGATCAACACCTCTTCGCCGATAAGGTTCAAACATACGGATACAAATTGCTCTTCGGTGAGCAGGTCTAAATGGGAGTTTGTATAGTCTTCGTAGTCGCGCCATAACCAATACAGGTCTCGCAATTTTATTTTCTTTACCCTCGCGACGAGATAGTCTGCGCGATATTTTTGATATTTTTTATCGCACGTGTCTAGTACTTCGAGCATCTGTAGAAATTCCATACGTACTCTCAGCCAGGCATGTACATGTGGTACATATTCTCGACTGGCGTCTGGTTTGTTTCTTAGGTTGGTTCGTAGAGCGTCTCGTAGAGATTCGCGAGCGACCAAATCTAAGTTGGAAGCAGGGTCGGAAAACGTTTCCTCACCTTCGAAGAGGAAACGTTTCCAGGCGCCAGACCAAAACCCAACCCTGATATCATATTGCGTTTCGTTTGTTCTTTCTAGCAGCGCGCATTGAAGTTCGGCCCAAAGACAAGCTTTTGTTGCGCGAATAGAGTTTTTATTTCGGAAAAAAATTTTTTTTTTTTGCCCAAGCCAGTTGGCTCCTTCGGCTTTGGCAAAGGCGCTGAGACTCCCCGAGGCGTCGCCATTCTGCGACGCGTATTTGTGCAAGAGAGTAGATACGATCCCGCGACGCCCCATTGCAAGGCAGATTACGCAAAACATTTCGTAGACGTCCCTGGCATTGTTATCCGAGGGTAGTATCCCCCCTTTAGTATCACAAAGGTATTTCCTTTTTGGTAGATGCAGAGGCCCATTATAGAGCGAAATGCACTTACCTCGTTGTACCATAATTCCCAATGTAGGTCGAAATCCCGAATATAATCCGACCCCAACGACCGAATCAGTTCTCTTCCTAAACAAGTTATGGTCCATAATCCCCTCTCTGGATTTTACAAAATGATTTAATATTGTCTATTAATAGTTCAATTTATATATAGTAGGTTATATATACTATATGTGTCAAGCAGGTAATAGGTGCGATATTAGCATCATTAGTCATTCCCTATCTAAAACAACTAGCACAACATGTAAACGGCCATGGGGACTTATTTTCCCGGTAAAATTCTCGACTCCATCTGACTAGTTCTGGGTTCGAATCCCCGGCAACCCTTTGTTCAAAAAATCCTCTGTAGAGAAGAGAGACATTTTTACCTATTTTTTTCTAAAATGAAAATTGAAGTGTGATAATTTACTGATAATTCTATGATTCCGGTCTGGAGTTTAGAGGGACTAATAGATGTTATAACGCTCTATAGTCCCTGTAGGTAAGATAGGTTATAAAAATCTATAGTTCCTATGAAAAGGTTTTTGTATGATTTTGGCGGCATGGCCGAGCGGTAAGGCGGGGGACTGCAAATCCTTTTTCCCCAGTTCAAATCTGGGTGTCGCCTGACTATTTGACATAGATAGCGATCGATCTAGATTATACTTTATTACCTAAAAAAGTAAAAAAAGAGTGGGCCTTAGTATTTCTAGCCTATTTTACTTGTCTTTAGTCTTTGCTGATTCTAAATCATCCAGGAATTTTTTAGAAGTGGATTTATGAAATTAGTTCCTCAACAGTCTTCGGTGAGAATCCCTTTTTGACTCTGCACCATTGATTCCACTATTATTAGGGAGCAATAATCGAATAATTCTATCATAGAAATAGGGGACATAATTCACATGGAGCTAGTAAGTCTCGCTTGGGCTGCTTTAATGGTAGTTTTTTCATTTTCCCTTTCACTTGTAGTCTGGGGAAGAAGTGGTCTCTAGAAGTACTACTAATTGAGTTGAGGAATCAAACTGGATCAATTCGTTTAGAAATCGTTCTACAATGGATTTTGAACGATTTACTATCAAGATCTCTTCATTTTCAAATTGCATTGAATTCTAGTGAAGGAATGTATTCTATACAAGTAAAACGCTTCTTTCCGATTGATCGGAACAAATAGATGTATCAAAAAAATCGAAGTGGACCCTCTGTCAATTCCAGATAGAAAATGAATATAAATATCTACCATGAAGATAATATGGTAGATTGATCCAGAGTAAACCTCTAGCTTTATTAGAACCACTAAGATACAGTCCGGTAAGAAAGACCTCAATGAATCTTTCTTACCCTACTCTCAGATCTCCGAGAAGACTGCCGATTCGAGCCCGTCCATTTCATTTATTCATTAGAATACGAAAAATGAGAATTCCTTTCACTTGATCTTATCAACTATTGATAAGATCAAGTTTCATTCAAAATAATTAATTATTTTGACTAACTGTTTTTACATAAATAATAAGTAGAAAAGCAGTAGGAACTAAAATGAAGAGTGCAGTAGCAATAAATGCCAGAATATTGACTTCCATAATCTCATCCCTTTTTCTTTCACAATAACTCGGGATTTAATCCCCTAGAGAAAATCAATCTTGCACACGTAACTTCACTGAATGAATAACCTCTCGACGAGATTGACTCAGATCAATAGCATGAATAAGACTATCTAAGCGATCAAATCCATTCGTCGTCGAAAATTGAATAGTCTAACTTAGGGAGATCTTTTATCCATACCGAATCCAAAATAAGATTCCCGACCCAATCAAAAATTCCTTTAGTTAACATTATGTAACATTCTTTTCTCTTGTTTAGTTTCTATAACCTATCTTAGGTCTCCCTTGTACAATCATCAAATAGCGTATCATCTCACCATCCATCCCTTTCCATTAGTTACAAACAACAAGACAAGCAAAGCGGAAAAAGATAAGCTCTAAACTCCGTTTTTTAATGATCTCATTTTCTTTGTCTTCCAAAGAAATGGGATAAAGCTGAGTCTCGGGAAAAAGATGGAATATTTCAGTAAATTCACTATTTTCGTTATTTTCATTTTAGTGTAGGGTTTGTTCTTTCTTCGACAGGACCCTGAAAAAATAGAAAAACTAGTAAGGAAAAAGGATTCAATTCCATTATCAAAAGCTCAGTGTCCAATTTGAATCCAATTGATTTGTAACCTTCCTATTTAGTAATTCGGTTTACACAAACAAAAAAGAGCCAGAAGGGAAGATTTTGTTAAATTCAGTTTGTATTATACAAGAAACGAATTCCATTTGTGGAGATGCGCCCGAGAAAGAGATCGGACTTTGTTTTCTTACATGAATGGGGATCAATCCAAAAAGAAGACTCAGTATCTCTTGGAATACTTACTCTAAGAATAATGCTACCAACCAATCATTGGACTAACCTACATTTGTCTTTCTCCAATCAATAAGTACTCGTTGAAGTGACGAGAACTCCGAACCGAATCCCCTTGGGAATGACATGTTGTCCCAAGGCCCCACGTTCCGAGAAAGAGGAGCGGCGGATTGGTGTACTTATTCCATTCGTCGGGACTGACGGGGCTCGAACCCGCAGCTTCCGCCTTGACAGGGCGGTGCTCTGACCAATTGAACTACAATCCCAGGGAACTAAGGGATCTAGCAGAAAATGTGATTCTTTTTTATTCCCCCTATCAGGTATTTCTGAAGAAGAAGGGGGTTCTACCATAAGATGGTAGATTGGTGAATTGTTGGGTCGAGCTGGATTTGAACCAGCGTAGACATATTGCCAACGAATTTACAGTCCGTCCCCATTAACCGCTCGGGCATCGACCCAGGAAGAATCAATTTTAGGGGTATTAGTAATCCCTGACCAACTTCTTTTCGTAGTACCCTACCCCCAGGGGAAGTCGAATCCCCGTTGCCTCCTTGAAAGAGAGATGTCCTGAACCACTAGACGATGGGGGCATGCTCAACCGCTATGATACTTCGTATATGGATACTTCGTATATGGATACTTAGTATATGAACGATTTTTGGAAATTGTCAATATACAATATAATAGGTATGAAGAGATCCGAATTCTCCTTCAGTTTTTTACGATTTCCTATTCATTTTGGATTCGTCATTCCTATTCATGTTTCATTCATTCGATTCTCCATTTTATTTGTCTATAGAAATCTAGCTTCTATGAATTTTCTACTAAAATAAAGACAAAACAAAAATTGCACGAATACAAAAAGAAAGATAGGCTTCTTTGAGGAAGTGATTGGTCCGTCCGAAAAGAAAGAGTCAAGGGGCGGGTGAAATTGCATTTTTTACGCTCGCATGGGTAAGATGAGATATCCCTAGCGCTCTTTCCCATTAAGCTAGGAAATGAACAAACAAGAAATCTGGGAATGGGGATTCAAGAAGTTATTGAAAATTCCTTTTTCTCTAAGAATTGAGTTCGGGGACCAGTAGAATCTAGTCCACATATGATTCAAAAAATATCTGGAATCTATGGGGAATTAGGCGGTGGACATGGATCAATCAAGTTAAGTTCGTTCTGATGGGGATCCAGTCAATACAAGAAAAACAATTCACGAAAGTTGGTTTTGAAACAGCCTTGCCTTTTATCCTAGACTTGCTAGTTAAGAATAAGCCACTCGCCGCTATAAGTTTACTGTATGGACTTATCTAACTAGACTTCGCTATATAAAATATATTTATCTACATATAATATTTGACCCACATACTAGATAGTATAGTGACCCACTCACGAATTCACTAAAATGGGTCCCTTTAACTCAGTGGTAGAGTAAGGACATGGTAAGACCTAAGTCATCGGTTCAAATCCGATCGGGGGCTTTGGTTTTTTTTATAAAACTACAAGAAAACTACCGTAGTAGTATTCATATTTGCAAGAAGGATAGAGATTTTTTTAAGAGTAGTAACCAACCATATAATAATATGTTATCATTTAATAGAATGATAAGTCATCTCTTGAATCACCAAATATTCCTATTTTCAATTCGCCATCAAAGCCATTGGAAAGGTTAGAAATCAACAAAAGAAAACTAAGTAGATCTGACCCATTGAATTCTGACTCTATCCGCTATTCTGATAATCAAATGCGATAGCGATGAACTTGGAAGGAGTGGACCCCCTTTTTTCTTTTCGTTTTTTATTGGACTCCGCAAGAATTTGTCGATATTTCCAATTCAATCGTTCTTGTTCCTAGACGTTCTATAGGAAGAAATTGTTATTTCATTCCGC